GAAAATGATGAAATCGAAAATGATGAAATTGAAAACCTTGAAATTGCAATCGAAAACTTTGAAATCGAAAAAAAGGTTCCTCGATGGTCATACAAATTGAACGTGGATTGGGGGGATTTGGAAAACGAGCCAAAAGACAATGAAGAAGAGGAAAATCAGGCTTATGATATTTGTTCACCAGAAGTAAGACGCGTAGTCATTTATACTGAGAAAGAGACTGAGAACGAGACTGAGAACGAGACTGAGAAAGAGACGGAGACTGGTGCGAATGCTAGGACTATCGAAAAAAATACTAAGACTACTACTGACGAAGATAAGACAGATAAAACTGCCGAGAATGCTCGGACTATCGAAAATCCTAAGACTACTACTGACGAAGATAAGACAGATAAGACTGCCGAGAATATTAAGACTACTACTGACGAAGATAAGACAGATAAAACTGCCGAGAATGCTCGGACTATTGAAAATCCTAAGAATACTATTAAGGATAAGGAAGATAAGAAGGAGGAGGAGGAACCGGAAGAAATTGCTTTGCTTTCCTATCTAGAAGAACCAGATTTTGATCGCGATTTAATTAAAGGATCCATGCGAGCTCAACGACGCAAAATTTCTATTTTTCCACTGTTTCACCCATATGTGCGTTCCCCGCTTTTTTTGGGCCAAGAAGACAGAAAATTGTTTTTTTTTTTTTCTTTTGATATCCTCGAAATGCAGAGTTTGCTTTTCAGAATCAGAAATTTGGTGGGTAAATGCGTGGAATTCAAAACTTTTCATTCGCATTCTAAAGATACAGAAGAAAAAAAGAAAAAAAGGCTGGAGCAAGCAGAGCAAAAAGATCCGAGGGAAGAGGTGGAGGAGAAGAAGGTGGCAGACTTTTTCGAACTTTATGAAGCTCAACGACTAAGGGGTGTGCTTTTAGTAACCCTATCATTTCTTAGAAAATATATAATACTGCCCTCGTTGATAATAGCCAAAAATATTGGCCGTATGCTATTATTTCAATGTCCCGAGTGGCGCGAGGATTGGAAAGCGTGGAGTAAAGAAATGCATGTTAAATGTACTTATGAAGGGATTCCATTATCAGAAAATGAATTCCCCCAAAATTGGTTAGACGATGGTATTCAGATAAAGATCCTATTTCCTTTCGATCTAAAACCTTGGCACAAACCTCAAGTAGAATCTAATCATAAAGATCCAATGAAAAAGAAAGGAAAAGGTAAAAAAGGGAATTTTTGTTTTTTAACACCTTTCGGAATGGAAGCCGAAGGACCCTTTGGCCCTTACCGAGAAAAACCCTCCTTTTTTAAACCTATTTGGAAAGAAATTGATACAAACCTCAAAAAAGTGAAAAAGGAAGGTTTTCTAGCTCTAAGAATTTTAAAGCAAAGAACAAAAAGGTTTAGAAAGGTTTTAAAAAAACAAATACGTTGGATTTTCAAAATAATTGGATTTATCAAAAGAAAAATCCAAGAACTTAGAAAAGTAAAGACAATTCCAGTATCTGAGTGGGAGGAATTAAGTATAAATATAAATAGAAAAAATGATAATGATATAGTAAGTAATAATCCTATTACTGAATCGCTCGATCAAGTTAGATCCATGGATTGGATAAATGATTCCCTAACATCAAAAAAAATACCTGATATGGCTGATAGTACAAATGCAATCAAAGATCAAATTAAAACAATCACAACAGAAACTATAAAAATAATTAGAATTCCAGATATCGAAATGAGTTCTAAGAAACCAAGTTATGATGATAAGAAATTAGAGCCGCAGAAAGGGATTTTGCAAATATTCAAAAGAAGGAATACCCGATTAATACGCAAATGGCACTATTTCGTAAAATTGTTTATTGAAAGGATATACATAGAGATCCCTTTATATATAATTAATAGTATGAGAATCAATGTCAAAGTTTTTCTTGAATCAAATAAGAACACTTTTGTGAAATACAGTCCTAATGATGAACCAAATCAAAAAAAAATGCGTTTTATTTCGACTATAAAAGAATCACTTTCTATTTCTAATAGTAGTAATAATAATGAATATTCTTTTTGCGATCTCGCCTCTTTGTCACAGGCATACGTATTTTACAAATTATCACAAACTCAAATTATTAACAAGTATCACTGGAAATATGTACTTCAATATCAGGGAACACTTCTTTTTCTTAAGGATCAAATAAAAGATTCCTTTAGAAGACAAGGAATATCTCATTCGAAATCAGGGCATAAGAAAATCCACAATATGAGAATAAATGAATGGAAAAATTGGTTAAGGGGACGTTATCACTATCAGTACAATTTATCAAAACCTCAATGGTCTCGACTAGTAGCGCAAACGCAAAAATGGCGAAATAGAATCCAGAAGAGTTCTATGGTTCAAACTAAAAACTCTCAAAATCTGGATTTTTATAAACAGAAAAAAGACCAATTAATTCATTATGAGAACGAAAAAAACAAGAATTATGCGAAGGCTCCTGTACTAAATAAAAAATTGAAAAATTACAAATATGATCGTTTATCACATAAATATATTCATTATGAAGATAAGAAGGGTTCATATATTTCTAGATCACCATTACAAGTAAATGAGGGCAACGAGCTTCTCTTTAATTATAAAAACAAGAAATATTCTCTTGAATTATATGATCTGTCGGAGGATGTAGTTGGTACTGGTTCTCTAAAAAAAAGAGAAGACTACGATAGGCATAGAAATCGGGAGAGAAAATATTTTGATTGGCGAATTTTTGATTTTTCTCTTAAAACAAAAATGGAGGATATAGAGTTCTGGCTCGATCTGGATATTGAGGTCAACATTCTTAAAAATATTAAAAAACGTAATATTTATCCAAAAATTGATAAAGAAGAAGTAATTAAGAAAGATAAGAAAAAGACTTTTTCTCTCGCGATTGATAAACAACTTAACGCGGCCAATCGAACAAAAAACATTTTTGACTGGATGGGAATGAATGAAGAAAGAATAAAAATGGATCCGATATCTAAGACATCTACTCTGAAACTCTCGTTTTTACCCCCAGAATTTGTGTCACTTTATGATACATATAAGATTCAACCATGGAGCATACCAATCAATTCGCTTCTTTTCAATTTTGATGGAGATGAGAACGCTATTGAAAAAAAGGATTCTGAATTAGAAACTAAAAAGAAAGAAGAAAATAAAAAGTCAGTCCAGGGAAATATTGGCTCAGATGGCTCAAACCAACAAAAAGATTTGAAAGAAGATTCTAACAAAAATGACAAGCAACCTAAGAAGAAGAAAACATCAGAATTAGATCTTTTACTAAAAAAAAATTCTGTTTTTCAAGCAAAATTAGACGAACCTTCACCTTTGTATTCGAATAATGTACTATACGATAATATAAAAGTAATTTCTCTACTGGTTAGACTGCAAAATCCAACGGAAATTACTCTAATTTCGATCAAAAGAGAGGACCTGAGGGTAGAGCTAATCCCATTGACAAATACTCAACCTATTGCCGAGTTAGTAAAAAAGGGATATTTGTTTATTGAACCGGCTAAGTTATCAATAAAATGGGATGGGCAATCTATTATGTATCAAACAATAACGGTTTTACATGTACTTAAAAATAAGCAAAAAATGAAAAGTTATCAAAAAAGCCAAGAAAAAAGAAATGTTGATGTTGATAAGAAGGGTTTTTATAAACCCATTCCTCGACACAAAAAGTTGCTCGGGAATAGAGAAAAAAATCATAATGATTTACTTGTTATTGAAAATATTTTATCTCCTAGACGTCGTAGAGAGTTAAGAATTCGACTTTGTTTAAATTCAGGAGATGGAAATGTTGTGGATAGAGATCTAGCATTTTGTAAGGGTAACAAAGCAAGTACAAGTAACTGTCTTCAAGTTTTGGATAAAGGTAAAAGTTTTGATATAAATGCAAAGAAATTTATGAAGTTTAAATTATTTCTTTGGCCCAATTATCGATTAGAAGATTTAGCTTGTATGAATCGCTATTGGTTTGATACCAATAATGGTAGTTGTTTCAGTATGTCAAGAATCCGTATGTATCCACAATTGAGAATTACTTGATGGTCCATTTTTTATGAATCACATGCCATATCTTATATGGTATATGAAGGCAAGGAGATAGACAAAAGTGTTATGTTATATTAGATTCTGGTACATAAATAATACTGATTTAACGACATTATCCTATCCGAAATGAATTAAGAATCGGCAGGCTCTTCTTAATCTTAAGTCCAACTGCTTCTCTTTTTTGAGTGCAAAGTCGATCAGCCATACCCGTTTTTGTATTCATATCCGAAAAAAGGAAAAGTGGATTGAGTAATCGAATTTGATAAAAAAAGCAAGTATCTAAAAAAATTCAAATGAACTTTTGGTGTATAACAAACGCAAATGTATTATTATTAGTGATCGGTAAAACCCAGATTTGTCAATTTGTAAAAAAAAAAAGCGGGAGTGAGAAGAATTCTTTTTATGGTAAAAAATTCATTTATCTCAGTTATTTCTATTTCGCAAGAAGAAAAAAAGGGGTCTGTTGAATTTCAAATATTCAGTTTCACCAATAAGATAAGGAGACTTACTTCACATTTAGAATTGCACAGAAAAGATTATTTATCTCAGAGAGGTTTACGTCAAATTCTAGGAAAACGTCAACGGCTACTATCTTATTTGTCAAAGAAAAATAGAGTACGTTATAAAGAATTAATTAGTAAATTCGATATTCGGGAGATAAAAACCCACCCCAATTAATTTTGAAATTCGTTTGCAGCAATTCACGGAATAAGGAATCGGAGAAAAAATATATGACTGTACCAACTACAAGAAAAGATCTCATGATAGTCAATATGGGTCCTCAACACCCATCAATGCATGGTGTTCTTCGACTCATCGTTACTCTAGATGGTGAGGCTGTTATTGACTGTGAACCTGTATTGGGTTATTTACACAGAGGAATGGAAAAAATTGCAGAAAATCGAACAATTATACAATATCTGCCTTATGTAACACGTTGGGATTATTTAGCTACTATGTTTACAGAAGCAATAACAGTAAATGCACCAGAACAATTAGGAAATATTCAAGTACCTAAAAGAGCCAGCTATATTAGAGTCATTATGCTGGAACTGAGTCGCATAGCTTCTCATTTGTTATGGCTTGGCCCTTTTATGGCGGATATCGGTGCGCAGACTCCTTTTTTCTATATTTTCAGAGAGAGAGAACTTATATATGATCTATTCGAAGCTGCCACGGGTATGCGAATGATGCATAATTATTTCCGTATTGGGGGAGTAGCTGCTGATCTACCTCATGGATGGATAGATAAATGTTTCGATTTCTGTGATTATTTTGTAACAGGGGTTACTGAATATCAAAAACTTATTGCACGGAATCCTATTTTTTTGGAAAGAGTTGAAGGGGTGGGCTTTATTAGCGGAGAGGAAGCAATAAATTGGGGCTTATCCGGACCCATGCTACGAGCTTCCGGAATGCCATGGGATCTTCGTAAAGTTGATCATTATGAGTCTTATGACGAATTTGATTGGGAAGTGCAATGGCAAAAAGAAGGCGATTCTTTAGCGCGTTATTTAGTCCGAATCAGTGAAATGAAAGAATCTATCAAAATTATTCAACAAGCTCTGGAACAAATCCCGGGGGGTCCTTATGAAAATTTAGAAGTACGCCGCTTTGATAGTGCAAGGGATTTCGAATTGAATGATTTTGATTATCGATTTATTAGTAAAAAACCTTCGCCCACTTTTGAATTGTCAAAACAAGAACTTTATGTGAGAGTAGAAGCCCCTAAAGGGGAGTTGGGAATTTTTCTAATAGGGGATCAGAGTGTTTTTCCCTGGAGATGGAAAATTCGTCCACCAGGTTTTATCAATTTGCAAATTCTTCCTCAGCTAGTTAAAAGAATGAAATTGGCTGATATTATGACAATACTAGGTAGTATAGATATCATTATGGGAGAAGTTGACCGTTGAAATGATAATGGATACGACAAAAGTACAACAAGCTATCAATTCCTTTTCCAGATCGGAATCATTAAAAGAGTTTTACGGACTCATATGCTTGCTTGTTCCTATTTTTACTCCTTTCTCGGGAATCGTCATAGGGGTGTTAGTAATTGTGTGGTTAGAACGACAAATATCTGCAGGAATACAACAACGTATTGGACCCGAGTATGCCGGTCCTTTCGGAATTCTTCAAGCTTTAGCAGATGGGACCAAACTCATTTTCAAAGAGGATCTTCTCCCCTCTAGAGGGGATATTCTTTTATTCAGTCTTGGGCCGTCTATCGCGGTCATATCAATCTTATTAAGTTATTCCGTAATTCCTTTTGGCTATCGCCTTGTTCTAGCCGATCTGAGTATAGGTGTTTTTTTATGGATTGCAATTTCAAGTATTGCTCCTATTGGACTTCTAATGTCAGGGTATGGATCAAATAATAAATATTCCTTTTTAGGTGGTCTACGAGCCGCTGCTCAATCAATTAGTTATGAAATACCATTAACTCCATGTGTATTATCAATCTCTCTACGTGCGATTCGTTAGGATATTCATCAGTCGGGGCGATGAACTAAATTAAATACAGATAGTTATATGAGTGAAACAAAACAGCTTCAAAATTGGCAGTAAAAAATTGAGTCTCATTCCCTAGGTACAAGAGTTAAGTGAAAGTAAAGATAAGCAGTAGAAACTGTTTCCCAAAGATTGGTGGATTAGTCATCAGGGTTTTGAAGCGGATACAAAAGATCAACCTATAGGGAGTTTTTACTTTTTACTATATCTTTGTATTACTATACTATGTACTATACTATGGGGGGGTTGGGCAAAAATTAGTGGACGGTTAGGAATACTAAGGTACACAAAAGATTAGTAATATAGAGTATCCCGAGGGACGGATATTTCCGTATAAAAGGAATCCTAATAGGGGCTTTAAGTTAGTAGAAACGATCAAGTAGTACTTCCCCATGATCCCGATCCAGAGTATGCTCCTATCCACTGATTCAAGAAATTCCTATCAGGAACGAAGTAATCCTTTATTTTCTTTTAGATTCTTTTTTTATTTTTTATGAGAAAGAAGAAGAGGAACGAAAGAAAAAAAACGGAACTCTTATTCTTTATTTCTTTATCCATATTAATAATTAATACACATATAACTCTTATCACAATTCATGAACTAATAACTAATATAACTAATAGAGTGTCTTTTTTTTTTTTTCGTAATGGAAAGGGGTATGAATACAAATAGTCATAAGTAGTTTATTTAAGGATGAAGTTTTTACTAAATAAAGTTGAAATTCTATTCTAAAGGATAAGATCAATTCATAAGCACTTTTTTATAGCAGACAGGATTGCATTGGTCTAATTTTGGACTTTACGATGTATCGTTACTCGACCTACTCTACAAACAACAAACATAGTGAGATACCATCAAAGAGGTCCTTATATTTATTTGTGGCCATCGAGGAGCCGTATGAAGTTGAAGTTTCATGTACGTTTTTGCAATAGCGACGGGAAGAGTGATGTTACCATCGACTAGAATTATCTAACAGTTCAAGTACAGTTGATATAGTTGAGGCGCAATCAAAATATGGTTTTTGGGGGTGGAATCTGTGGCGTCAACCTATAGGGTTTATGGTTTTTCTAATTTCTTCCCTAGCGGAATGTGAGAGATTACCTTTTGATTTACCGGAAGCAGAGGAAGAACTAGTTGCGGGTTATCAAACCGAATATTCGGGTATTAAATTTGCTTTATTTTACCTTGCTTCCTATCTAAACCTACTAGTTTCTTCATTATTTGTAACAGTTCTTTACTTGGGTGGTTGGAATTTTTCTATTCCGTACATACTCATTCCTGAGCTTTTCGGAAATAATGAAGTGTGTAGAGTCTTTGGAACGACAATAGGTATTTTTATTACATTAGCTAAAGCTTTTTTGTTCCTGTTCATTCCTATCACAACAAGATGGACTTTACCTAGGCTGAGAATGGACCAACTATTGAATCTTGGGTGGAAATTTCTTTTACCTATTTCTTTGGGGAATTTTTTATTAACAACTTCGTTCCAACTCCTTTCATTATAATGGAAAGGCATGGCATGGGATTTTTAGGATATGATAGTATAGCTTCATAACTTCTCTCAACCAATAGAAAGAAACATGAAATTTATTCAGAGATATTCACGATATGCTCCCTATGGTAACTGGGTTCATGAATTATGGTCAACAAACAGTACGAGCTACGAGGTATATTGGCCAAAGTTTTTTGATTACCCTATCTCATGCGAATCGTTTGCCGGTAACTATTCACTATCCTTATCAAAAATTCATCACATCGGAGCGTTTTCGTGGTCGAATACATTTTGAATTTGATAAATGTATTGCTTGTGAAGTATGTGTTCGTGTATGCCCTATAGATCTACCTGTTGTTGATTGGAAATTGGAAACGAATATTCGAAAGAAACGATTGCTTAATTACAGTATTGATTTTGGAATATGTATATTTTGTGGTAACTGCGTCGAGTATTGTCCAACAAACTGTTTATCAATGACTGAAGAATATGAGCTTTCTACTTATGATCGTCACGAATTAAATTATAATCAAATTGCTTTGGGTCGATTACCAATGTCAATAATTGGAGATTACACAATTCAAACAATTATGAATTCGATTCCAATAACAAAAAGCGTGGGTAATTCTGTTCATTCAATAACAATTACTTAATTAGATTAGTCAAATTTGGTTTTGATTGAACTTGAGGAAGCGAAGTTTGCTTAATCAATACCTAAACCTAAGAATCCTAAGATTGTTAAGAATCGGGGCTTGCTTTGTGTTAAAAATTCTAAAATATATGAGGCTTTCGAAATCTATAAATGAAATTGCATTTTTTCGTTTTTTCGTATAGAAAAAGCAGATGCAAGTAAAATGACTAAGTGTATCTACATCAACTAACACCCTATAAAAGGATTTCATTCAATTAGAAACTAGAAACGTATTAAAAAATAGGATAATGTCTTTTTTCTCGGTCGGGTCAATAAGGTCATGAAGGATTTCGGCTGAATTTCTCTCTTAATTTTACATATTTACATAAAATAAAAAATGGATTTACCTGCGCCAATACATGATTTTCTTTTAGTATTTTTAGGGTTGGGTCTTATAGTCGGTGGTCTAGGAGTAGTATTACTTACCAATCCTATTTATTCTGCCTTTTCGTTGGGATTGGTGCTTGTTTGTATATCCTTATTCCATATTCTTTCGAATTCCTATTTTCTAGCTGCGGCACAGCTACTTATTTACGTGGGAGCCATAAATGTCCTAATCGTTTTTGCTGTGATGTTCATGAATCGTTCAGAATATTCCAATGATGCCCACCTTTGGACTGCGGGGGATGGGATCACTTCACTAGTTTGTACAAGTCTTTTTTTTTCACTAATTACTACTATTTCAGATACATCATGGTACGGAATTATTTGGACCACAAGATCAAACCAAATTCTAGAACAGGATTTGATAAATAATGGTCAACAAATTGGGATTCATTTATCAACGGATTTTTTTCTTCCATTTGAACTTATTTCTATAATTCTTTTAGTTGCCTTGATAGGCGCAATTGCTATAACTCGTCAGTAATAAATACTCATAAAAAAAAAAACTAAGGATTTCCTTTCTTTTCTTTTTTATTTTAATGCTTCTTTTAGCTTGTTCATGTATAAAATGGAAATGTTTTAGTTAGGTCTATTACCAATATTTTCATTACATACTTGGTATACTCTATCAGTTCAGTTACATTATTGTTCATATTGAAATGAATCAAGATTGAATTGGTGCGGGGTAGTTCAATGATGCTCGAGCATATACTTGTTTTGAGCGCCTATTTATTATCTATGGGTATCTATGGATTGATTACAAGTCGAAATATGATTAGAGCGCTTATGTGTCTTGAGCTTATACTGAATGCAGTGAATTTGAATTTCATAACATTTTCTGATTTTTTTGATAGTCGTCAATTAAAAGGAGACATTTTCTCGATTTTTGTTATAGGTATTGCAGCCGCTGAAGCGGCTATTGGATTAGCTATTGTTTCGTCAATTCATCGTAATAGAAAATCAACTCGTATCAATCAATCAAATTTGTTAAATAAATAGCAGTAATCGTAGGCATATAGATAAAGAAAAGAATAGACGCTATTTTTGAAAATCTAAGAAGGCGAAGTATCTTGGTCCTCTCTCATGAGCAGATACAGAAGTAGATTGATTACAAACTCATTCTAGTAAATGGAAATCGTTGATTCATCTGGTGTTTAAATGTATTTCATTTACTAATACTAAGTTATTTTACTAGAACTAGATCGAAAATTTATGATGTTCAAAAAATGGATAGATCCAATGTCACATTCAGTAAAGATTTATGATACATGCATAGGGTGTACCCAATGTGTACGAGCTTGCCCCACAGATGTATTAGAAATGATACCTTGGGACGGATGCAAAGCTAAACAAATTGCTTCTGCTCCAAGAACAGAAGACTGCGTGGGTTGTAAAAGGTGTGAATCCGCCTGTCCAACGGATTTCCTGAGTGTACGGGTTTATTTATGGCATGAGACAACTCGCAGCATGGGTCTAGCTTATTGATACCTTGCAAAAAATTCTACTTGCACTCTTTTTATTTTTCTTTACCGACAAAAACCCATACTCGATATTATATATATCTAATTATGTATTTTTCGAGTATGGGTTTTTCTGTCCAAAGTGTATCTTGTCTTTACCACGAATTCTTTTCCTTGGTTAACAATAATTGTTGTTTTGCCGATATTCGCGGGCTCTCTCATTTTCTTTTTCCCTCATAGAGGAAATAAGGTAATTAGGTGGTATACTATTTGTATTTGTCTATTAGAACTCCTTCTAACCACCTATGCATTCTGTTATCATTTTCAATTGGACGATCCATTAATCCAATTGGAAGAGGATTATAAATGGATAAATATTTTTGATTTTCACTGGAGACTCGGAATCGATGGACTTTCCATAGGACCCATTTTACTGACGGGATTTATTACCACTCTAGCTACTTTAGCGGCTTGGCCGGTTACTCGAGATTCACGATTGTTCCATTTCCTAATGTTAGCAATGTATAGCGGTCAAATAGGATCATTTTCCTCTCGAGATCTTTTACTTTTTTTCATTATGTGGGAGTTGGAATTAATTCCTGTCTACCTACTTCTTTCTATGTGGGGCGGGAAGAAACGTTTGTACTCAGCTACAAAGTTTATTTTGTATACTGCGGGGGGTTCTATTTTTCTCTTAATCGGAGTTCTGGGTATGAGTTTATATGCTTCTAATGAACCGACATTACAGTTTGAAACATTAGCTAATCAATCATATCCTGTAGTATTGGAAATACTATTATATCTTGGATTTTTTATTGCTTATGCTGTAAAACTTCCAATCATACCCCTACATACATGGTTACCGGATACCCACGGAGAAGCACATTATAGTACATGTATGCTTTTAGCCGGAATCTTATTAAAAATGGGAGCATATGGATTAGTTCGTATCAATATGGAATTATTACCCCACGCTCATTCTCTATTTTCTCCCGGGTTGATGATAATAGGGACAATTCAAATAATCTATGCAGCTTCAACATCTCCTGGTCAACATAATTTAAAAAAGAGAATTGCTTATTCTTCCGTATCTCATATGGGTTTCACAATTATAGGAATTAGTTCCATAACAGATGCGGGACTCAATGGGGCTATTTTACAAATGATCTCTCATGGATTTATTGGCGCTGCGCTTTTTTTCTTGGCAGGAACGAGTTATGATAGAATACGTCTTGTTTCTCTCGACAAAATGGGAGGAATAGCTATCCCAATGCCAAAAATATTTACATTATTTAGTAGTTTCTCAATGGCTTCTCTTGCATTGCCAGGAATGAGCGGTTTTTTTGCGGAATTGGTAGTATTTTTTGGAATAATAACTAGCCAAAAATATTTTTTCATGTCAAAAATACCCATTACATTTCTAACGGCAATTGGAATGATATTAACTCCTATCTATTCATTATCTATGTTACGTCAGATTTTCTATGGATACAAACAATTTCATGCCCCAAACTCTCATTTTTTTGATTCCGGACCGCGAGAACTTTTTGTTTCGATTTGTATACTTTTACCAATAATTGGTATTGGTATTTATCCAGATTTCGTTTTTTCCCTATCAGTTGACAAGGTAGAAATTATTTTATCTAATTATTTTTTTTTATAGATACTTTGTTTTTATCAAAAAAATAAAAGAATAATATAATAAGATATCTATCAAGTAAAAAAAACTTGATTGAATTAGATACGTTTGGAGTTTTTGTTTGAGAACCATAAAGTTTTTTATGGTTCTCAAACAAAAACTCTTACAAACTTTTGTTATATACGCTATCCCCCTGTCCCTGTATTCGATTTCTAAGGATCCTTCTTCAATTAGAAGTTAATGTGAATGAACCATAACTATGTAGTCCTATTCCTAATAGATTTATCCCGAAATAGCATATCCAAATTATAAGAAATCCCGTAGAAGCCACAATTGCAGAGTTTATGCCTTGCAAATTCTTATTTGTTCGAGTATGTAAATAAATCCCAAATATAGCCCAAGTAATAAATGCCCAAGTTTCCTTGGGATCCCAATTCCAATATGACCCCCACGCTTCATTAGCCCACACTGCTCCGGAAAGGATACCGATGGTTAAAAAGAGAAAACCTAGACTAATGATACGACAACCCCAAAAATCCAATTGATGAATGAATTGATACCTATGATAATTTCTAAACGAAATAAAAAAAGGATTTCGCACAACATTGCTTATTTCATTCATGTATTTTGTCTCGCCAGAATAAAATGGCCCCGTTAATAAATAATGAATTTTACCAAGAATCTCTAGGTTTTTTCGAAATGTAATTACTAGAAGGGCCATTGATAATAAAGATCCGCATAGAAGAGCTGCGTAGCTCAATACCATCATACTTACGTGCATCATTAACCACTGAGATTGGAGAGCGGGTACTAATTTTGTGGATTGATGAATTTCAGTTAAAAGACCTGAAGTAGCAAACCCTTGGGTAAAAATAGCACTTGGCGTGGTTATTGTACTTAAATGATTTTTATGGTTCCTAAAATAGGGAACTAAATGAATCATGGAAAAACTCCACGAAAGGAACATTAATGATTCATATAAATCACTTAAGGGGAAATGACCTGAATAAATCCACCGAATCACTAAAAATCCTGTTATACACAAAAAAGAAGCTTTCATCCCTTTTTCTGACGAATCATATAGTCCAACAATTTCGTGGACTAATAAGGTCATCAAATAAATAGTAGTTACAATTGAAACAATCGAAAAAGAGACGTGAGTTAATATATGTTCTAAAGTCAAAAATATCATAAAAATCCTAAAAGTAAATATGGAATTCAAGAATTCAATTCATTATAGAATAGGATCTATTTTAGTTCTTTTTGAAGATGCCGCCACTCGGACTCGAACCGAGATGCTCTAGCACTGCTTCCTAAGAGCAGCGTGTCTACCAATTTCACCATAGCGGCGTGCTCGAAATCATAATAGCCCATCTATATTCAATATTCAATCGTTGAGATGGCAGGATTGAATTAGTATCCCTTAGCTTTAGAAAAAAAATGAATAAAGACTTACTATAATAATAAAAAAATAATAACTATTTGAACATATTCAATAAAAGAAAAAGAAAAAAGAATCTTTAGTTGTGAAATAGTGTAAGTTTTCATAATCCAATGCTTTTTTTATCTAGTTAAAAGGGAAGCTCTTCGAGAATTTACCCGTCTTAACTAGATCGTGACCCAATTCTTATTTTTTGAGAATTTTTTCTCTATCTTTATGCGAGATATATTCTATATTAAAATGAAAAATGAAAACCTTCCTAAAACTAAAAAAAGAAGACTTTTTTTAGTTTTTGTATTATTTTCATTTGAAAAAGTGAATAGATGGGAAAGATTCTAATCCCTATCCCACAAAAACTTACAAAAAAAAAAAACGAAAGATAAAAAGGTTATACTTATACCTTGAACTCAATTTTACTTAAGTATTAAGTAAAAATAATCATTTATTTTGGTTATTGCAATATTCAGTAAATAGATTATAGAATATATATATATATATTTTATGTAATGTATATAATTAATATAAAAAATATATACAGAATCCTGAGTAGCCATTTACCCCAATAAATAAAGAAAGATAATATAAATTGATGGGAATACTTCCTATTATTTTACTAATTTACTAAATGAAATTAGCAAATTGAGCGATTCGTCGGCATTCAATTTAGAATAGTTCAATGCTTTACTACATTACTTTTTTCGATTAGTCGCACAAAAAAAAAAATTGAAAATTCCCGGAAAAAAGATATCTTGCAAAAGCAAATTCTTTTACTGTCGCCCAGCACCTTTTTGAATTTACAAATATTTTGACGAATACGTTTTTTTGGAACCATCATTAAAAATGAAAACAGAAAAAAATAAAGAGGTTATTTACTATATTATAGTTAACTGGGTAAGACTTCTATTGATCAAAATAGAGATTTTTTACTGTACTGTATTAGATAAAATATCCGTACATACAAGATCAAAAGTAAAGAATCATTTTTCTCATTTTTCTTTGTTACTATTTAATATATCTTATCTTCTCTTCGCATTAAGATTTATTTCGACGATCTCCATTTCTTGCTGCTATAGATATAGCAATTTAATTGCTTATTCTTATTAATTTAATAATAAAAAGGGATTTGATTGAGTATCTCCAGATAGTTTCGTCGTGTTATATTAAATTAACAAAAAATAGATCAAAAAGTTTCATGAAACCTACCTGCTTGAAAAAGAAAAAACGCTATTGTAAAAATTGTCAAAATTCCCATTTTCAAATTAGAACGAGTCAATGAGTTAGTTGTTATATTAATTGGTTGAGTGATACTTGACTTGATAATAAATAATATTTTTCATAATTTATTTGTTTTCTTTTTTTTTTTTCAGTTATATGCGATTTGATTTCTATTTAATTTAAATCGTCATTTTCTTTATTCAATTCTTTTTTGCTTTTTCCCCAAGAGATAAGAACTGGTGAATCGGAAACAATTAAATAATAAAAAAAAAAAAAATACAAAAAGTTTTCTTTTTTTATGGAACATACATATCAATATGCATGGATCATACCTTTTGTTCCACTCCCAGTTCCTATTGCTATAGGAGTGGGACTTCTCCTTTTTCCGACCGCGACAAAAAGCCTTCGCCGTATGTGGGTTTTTCCTAGTGTTTTATTACTCAGTATCATTATGATTTTTTCAGCGGATCTGGCTATTTATCAAATAAACGTCAGTATTGCTCATCAATATGTATGGTCCTGGACTATCCATAATGATTTTTCCTTAGAATTTGGCTATTTGATAGATCCGCTTACTTCCATTATGTTATTATTAATTACTACTGTTGGGATAATGGTTCTTATTTATAGTGACAATTATATGTCTCATGATCAAGGATATTTGAGATTTTTTGCTTATATGAGTTTGTCTAATGCTTCTATGTTGGGATTAGTAACTAGTTCTAATTTGATACAAATTTATTTTTTTTGGGAATTGGTTGGAATGTGTTCCTTTCTATTAATAGGTTTTTGGTTCACACGACCTATTGCGGCAAGTGCTTGTCAAAAAGCCTTTGTAACTAATCGCGTAGGGGACTTTGGTTTATTATTAGGAATCTTGGGTTTTTATTTTATAACGGGTAGTTTCGACTTTCGAAATTTGTTCGAAATAACCAAAAATTTGATTGATAATGATGGGTTCAATTCTTTATTTCTTACTTTCTTTGCCTCCCTATTATTCGTTGGTGCAGTTGCTAAATCGGCACAATTTCCCCTTCATGTATGGTTACCTGATGCCATGGAAGGGCCTACTCCTATATCAGCTCTTATCCATGCTGCTACTATGGTAGCAGCAGGAATTTTTCTTGTAGCTCGACTTATTCCTCTTTTTATATCTATACCCTACGTAATGAATTTTATTTCTTTAATAGGTATGATAACATTACTATTAGGGGCTACTTTGGCTCTTGCTCAAAGAGACATTAAGAGAAGTTTAGCCTATTCTACAATATCTCAATTGGGTTATACTATGTTAGCTTTAGGTATGGGATCTTATCGAGTGGCTTTATTTCATTTGATCACCCATGCCTATTCGAAAGCATTATTATTTTTAGGTTCTGGATCCATTATTCATTCAATGGAAACCTGTATTGGATATTCGCCAGAAAAAATCCAGAATATGGCTCTTATGGGGGGTTTAACAAAATATTTACCAATTACAAAAACTTCCTTTTTGTTAGGTACACTTTCTCTTTGTGGTATTCCACCTCTTGCTTGTTTTTGGTCCAAAGACGAGATTCTTTATGATAGCTGGGGATATTCGCCTCTTTTTGCGATAATAGCTTCTTTCACGGCGGGTTTAACTGCATTTTATATGTTTCGAATGTATTTACTGACTTTTGAGGGGCATTTAAACGTTTATTTTCAAAATTTTAACGGCAAAAAAAATAGCTCGTTCTACTCACTATCTATATGGGGTAAAGATGGATTGAAATTGAGAAAAGCAAATTTGCTTTTCTCAACAATAAATAATATTGAAAGCGTTTCCCTTTTTTTGAAAAAAGGGTATCCAATTCATGGGAATGCAAGAAATGTGATGCGACCTCTTTTTACTATTACTCTTTTTTCCAATAAAAAAAATTCAATCTATCCCCAGGAATCGGACAATACAATGCTATTTCCACTTATTGTATTGGTTTTATTTACTTGTTTCATCGGATCCATAGGACTTCCTTTTGATCAAAAGGAAGTCTATTTTGATATATTATCAAAATGGTTAGCTCCGACGATAACTTTTTTACAGTCAAATTCAAACAATTCTATGGATTCGTATGAATTTGTCACAAATGCATTTTTTTCAGTAAGTATAGCCTTTTTTGGAATATTTATAGCGTCTCTTTTATATAGGCCTGTTTATTCATCTTTTCATAATTTTGGCTTAATGAATTTATTTATGAAAACGGGGCCTAAAAGACTCTTCTGGGACCAAAAAATCAATATTCTCTATAATTGGTCATATAATTGTGCTTATATTGAATCTTTTTATAAAACTATCTTTATTAGTGGCATAAGAAGGTTAGCAGAACAAATGTCTTTTTTTGATAGAGGGGTAATTGATGGAATTACGAACGGGGTTGGTGTTATAAGTTTCTTTGTAGGAGAGGGGATAAAATATATGGGGGGCGGTCGAATTTCTTCTTATCTTTTCTTTTATTTATTTTATTTATCCATTTTTCTTTTTTTAGTAATTTACTACTTACTATAGCTATAGTGACGTTTTCTTTTATTCTTTTACTTTATTTTTCGATGAGATTTGTTCTTTGCTTTAAAATTCTTAGAGCTAGAAAACCTTCCTTTTTCACTTTTTTGAGGTTTGTATCAATTTCTTTCCAAATAGGTTTAAAAAAGGAGGGTTTTTCTCGGTAAGGGCCAAAGGGTCCTTCGGCTTCCATTCCGAAAGGTGTTAAAAAACAAAAATTCCCTTTTTTACCTTTTCCTTTCTTTTTCATTGGATCTTTATGATTAGATTCTACTTGAGGTTTGTGCCAAGGTTTTAGATCGAAAGGAAATAGGATCTTTATCTGAATACCATCGTCTAACCAATTTTGGGGGAATTCATTTTCTGATAATGGAATCCCTTCATAAGTACATTTAACATGCATTTCTTTACTCCACGCTTTCCAATCCTCGCGCCACTCGGGACATTGAAATAATAGCATACGGCCAATATTTTTGGCTATTATCAACGAGGGCAGTATTATATATTTTCTAAGAAATGATAGGGTTACTAAAAGCACACCCCTTAGTCGTTGAGCTTCATAAAGTTCGAAAAAGTCTGCCACCTTCTTCTCCTCCACCTCTTCCCTCGGATCTTTTTGCTCTGCTTGCTCCAGCCTTTTTTTCTTTTTTTCTTCTGTATCTTTAGAATGCGAATGAAAAGTTTTGAATTCCACGCATTTACCCACCAAATTTCTGATTCTGAAAAGCAAACTCTGCATTTCGAGGATATCAAAAGAAAAAAAAAAAAACAATTTTCTGTCTTCTTGGCCCAAAAAAAGCGGGGAACGCACATATGGGTGAAACAGTGGAAAAATAGAAATTTTGCGTCGTTGAGCTCGCATGGATCCTTTAATTAAATCGCGATCAAAATCTGGTTCTTCTAGATAGGAAAGCAAAGCAATTTCTTCCGGTTCCTCCTCCTCCTTCTTATCTTCCTTATCCTTAATAGTATTCTTAGGATTTTCAATAGTCCGAGCATTCTCGGCAGTTTTATCTGTCTTATCTTCGTCAGTAGTAGTCTTAATATTCTCGGCAGTCTTATCTGTCTTATCTTCGTCAGTAGTAGTCTTAGGATTTTCGATAGTCCGAGCATTCTCGGCAGTTTTATCTGTCTTATCTTCGTCAGTAGTAGTCTTAGTATTTTTTTCGATAGTCCTAGCATTCGCACCAGTCTCCGTCTCTTTCTCAGTCTCGTTCTCAGTCTCGTTCTCAGTCTCTTTCTCAGTATAAATGACTACGCGTCTTACTTCTGGTGAACAAATATCATAAGCCTGATTTTCCTCTTCTTCATTGTCTTTTGGCTCGTTTTCCAAATCCCCCCAATCCACGTTCAATTTGTATGACCATCGAGGAACCTTTTTTTCGATTTCAAAGTTTTCGATTGCAATTTCAAGGTTTTCAATTTCATCATTTTCGATTTCATCATTTTCGTTTAAATTCAAAGCCGTATTAGGCCTTGGTTCCCCTGCAAATTCACTTCGAATTTCTCGATCTTCATCTTCAAATGCACTTTGATATTCTTTATCTTCGTCTTCAAATGCACTTAATGCACTTTGATATTGATATTCTTTTTGTTGTTGATCTTCACTTTTTTTGTTTTCTTGATCTTCTTTCCTTTTGTCTTCTTGATCTTCAAATTCTCGGAAATCATTAGGAAGGATATCTTGAAGCTTAAGCTTATTCCACATGCTTGTTAGGGAATCTTCTATCGGGTTGTTTAAAGGATTGTTGATGCTTGAGTCCAAATCGAAATTTCTAATTGTTCCACGGTGGGGTCCGCTCAAAAAAGGATCATACACTTTTGGTAAGCAGTTTTGCTCAGTCCCATCATTGTACAATCTAGTCCTTTTTTCAAGTACATCATCAAGAGAACCCTTGTCTAGAGCTTCAATTCGCTTGATAAATTCGTTGCTTAGGCTCTTTCTTTTTTGTTCGTTGGTAGAAACCCAACGATTATATAGTTCTTCCGAGGATCTTGTTTCTGTCGTGTCTAAAAACCACCTTTTTTGTATCATTTCAAAAAAAGTTGACAAACTGGGTGGATATGTAAAAGAGATTCTTTGTTTTCCGTCACTTAGGCATGTAGCAAAAAAATATTGTGCCATTTCGTTTTCGTTTCTTACAGCATTTGCAGGTTGATTGGTTGTTATATATCGCAATGGACGATTCCATCGTTTATAATCGAAAAGAAGAGTCACAATAGGTTTTTCAAATTTCTCCTTTGTTTTTTCCTCTTCATCCACTTGGATCTCTTCGGAATCGGAAGTGGTTTCTATTTCTACATCTGTTTCTTCCTCACTTTCCCCCATTTCTTTTTTTTTTTTTGAGTTTTCCTTCAGTTTCTTAGTGAAAATAGGCGAGGGTATTCCGCCTAAATTGTAGGCACAGGTGATAAATAAGAGAATACTCAAAATTCGACCCATAGAAGTTCTCAAGTCTGCCACAAGGTACTTATTTGATCTAGCGTGCCTTCTACCTATACGCGGCATTGCTATGATAGAAGGATTTTGCCGTATCCAGAATACTACCCATCCAACCCATT